CCTAATCACATGGTTTATGAATCAGCCAGTCAAACCCTAGTCATGAATCAGACAAATTTTATCGATTCAGTGGAAGACCAAACAAAGAGAGATCTTACTAATAGAACAAGAACAATCCAAAATCAAATAGAAAAAATTACAAAAGAAAAAAAACAAAGATTCCAAACTAAAAAAGTCATTATTAAGCCGAACAAAAGACTTTATGGTACTCAAAATTTAGAATCACCCCAAGATATTGGTTATATATTAAAAAGAAGAAATACTCGCTTAATTCGTAAATCAAAAATTTTTATAAAATTTTTTAGGGAACGAATATCTGTAGATATATTTCTATATATTATTAATATTCCCCGAATTTATATACACCTTTTGTTTCAATCAACAAAAAATTGGAGTGAAAAACCCATTACTAATAAAAAACAACAAAGGATTGAAAAAAGAAAAAAAAAAAAAATTCAATTTATAAAATCACTTTTGGCTTTGATTAGCCATATAAAAAAAAATGCAAAGATTCTTTCGGATTTTTCGTTTTTGTCACAAGCCTATGTATTGTATAAATTATCACAAGTCGAAGTCTTATATAAGTTTAAGTTAAAGTCTATTCTTCAATATCAGGGAACGTCTTTATTTCTGAAAAAAGAAATCCAAAATTTTTTTAGAACACAAGGAATAACTACTGATAAGTTAAAGACGAAAAAACTTCCAAGTTCTGAACTGAATAAAAACTTGGTAACATTAAAAAGAAATTATCAATACGATTTATCTCAGATAAAATGGTCTCAATTAGGACCAGAAAAATCGTGCAATCGAGTTACTAAACATTGTGAGGTTCAAAAGCAAAATTTACAAAAAAATAAATGGAATTCATATAAAAAAGGCCAATTATTTAATTTCAAAAAAAGAAAAAATTCAGAAAATCTTTTTTGTTTATTGCTCGATCAAAAAGAGAATTATAAAAAAAATTATAGATATTCTATTTTAGCATATAATTCTCTTTTTTATGACCATAAGAAGGATTCATATGGAGAACTATTACAAGGAACTAAAAATCAAGAAATTTCTTATACTTATAATTACAACATACCTAAAGACAAATTAATTGATGTATGGTGGAATATCCCTATCAGTAATTATTTAGGAATAAAAAATATTTTGGATATAGAAAAAAATACAGATAGAAAACATTTTTATTGTAAAACAAGCCCTTTTTTTTTTATAAAAAAAATAGACATGGAGGCTTGGATCAATAGTAATACTGAAAATACTAAGACTAAACCTAACAATTATAAAATTGTTGATAAAATTGAACCGAAAGATCTTTTTTATCGCACAATTTCTCACGAAATAACACAATCCCATAAGGCATTTTTTTTTTTTGATTGGATGGGGATGAATGAAGAAATATTAAGTCGTCCCATATGGAATCTAGAATTTGGGTTCTTCCCCGAATTTTTCTTACTTTATAATACATATAAACTCAAACCATGGGTTATACCAATAAATTTACTTTTTTCAAATTGTAATCGCAGTGATTTTAATGAAAAGCAAAAAAAAAATAGAACGAAAAAAGGGAATCCTTTTACAACATCTATATCTATAATATCAAATATTAAAAAATCTGTTGAATTACAAAATAGGAATCAAGACCAAAAAGAACTCGTAAGTCAAAGAGATCCCGAATCTTATGGTCACAAAAATTATGAATCTGTTATCTCAAATCACCAAAAAGATATTCAAGAAAATGACATAGGATCAGATATTAAAAACCGTAGCAAAAAAAAACAAGACAAGAGTAGTACTGAAGCAGAACTCGATTTCTTCCTTAAAAGGTATTTACTTTTTCAATTGAGATGGGATGATTCTTTGAATCAAAAATTGATCAATAATATAAAAATCTACTGTCTCCTGCTTAGATTGAAAAATCCAAAAGAAATTACAATATCCTCGATTGAAAGAAGAGAAATAAGTCTCAATATAATGCTTATTCAAAAAGATTTAACTCTTACACAACTGATAAAAAGAGGGATTTTGATTATTGAACCCATTCGTTTGTCTGTAAAGGGCGATGGGCCATTTTTTCTATATCAAACCATAGCTATTTCATTGATTCATAAGAGTAAACAGCAAAAAAATCAAAAACGAAACGTCGATAATATTGATAAGCCGAATCTGGATGAATGCGTTCCAAGATATCAAACGCTGATGAAAAATCGAGACAAAACTCATTTTGATTTACCTGCTCTTGAAAATATGTTATCACCTAGGCGTCGTAGAGAATTGCGAATTCTAATTTGTTTGAATTCAACTAAAAATAAGGGTATGTATAGGAATACAGTATTTTACAACAGGACTCAGATAAAAAATTGTAGTCAATTTTGTGATGAAAATAAAGATCTTAAGTGTGAAAGCAATCCAGTTATAAAATTAAAAGCCTTTTTTTGGTCTAATTATAGATTAGAAGATTTAGCCTGTATGAACCGTTATTGGTTTGATACGAATAATGGTAGTCGCTTTAGTATATTAAGAATACATATGTATCCACGATTTAAAATGCATTTATGATAAATTAATTTATTCCCTATATCTCTGCTAGATAAATAGATGCACATGCATCTTGGCTTCAATTCTGGTATATGATATAAATTTGATGACGTATCAATTAGATCCATAAAGGAATCACCAGCAAAAAGAAGGAAATGTTTATACCAGGTTAAGTTGAAAAAGCTGGCATTATTATTTCTGATCGTGAAAATTACATATTTTGGAAATCTAAAAAGTAAGGAAGTTTAAGAATTTATGAACAAAAATCCAGTTATATCCGGGATTTCGTATGAAAAAAAAGAACAAAACAGGGGATCTGTTGAATTTCAAGTTTTCTGTTTTACTAATAAGATACGAAGACTTACTTCACATTTGGAATTGCATAAAAAAGATTATTCATCTCAGAGAGGTCTCCGAAAAATTCTCGGAAAACGCCAAGGACTACTGGTTTATTTATCAAACAAAAATCGAGTACGTTATAAAGATTTAATAAGTCAATTGAACATTCGAGAGCGAAAAACGCGTTAGTTTTAAGAGTTTTTAAAAATTATTTGATTTTAGTAGATCTTGAATTTTGATGCATTTTTTTCAGCAATTTATGGAAACAAGAATTCATGAAAGAATGAATCGGGGCACAACTATGACTGTACCAACTAAAAGAAAAGACCTGATGATAGTCAATATGGGCCCTCACCACCCATCAATGCATGGCGTTCTCCGACTTCTTGTTACTTTAGACGGTGAAGATGTTATTGACTGTGAACCAATCTTGGGTTATTTACACAGAGGGATGGAGAAAATTGCAGAAAACCGAACAATTATACAGTATCTGCCTTATGTAACACGTTGGGATTATTTAGCTACTATGTTCACAGAAGCAATAACTGTAAATGGACCCGAACAATTGGGAAATATTCAAGTACCTAAAAGGGCTAGCTATATCAGAGTTATTATGTTGGAGTTAAGCCGCATAGCTTCTCATTTGTTATGGCTCGGCCCTTTTATGGCAGATATTGGTGCGCAAACCCCCTTTTTCTATATTTTCAGAGAACGCGAATTAGTATATGATTTATTTGAAGCGGCAACTGGTATGAGAATGATGCATAATTTTTTTCGTATTGGAGGAGTAGCTGCCGATCTACCTTATGGGTGGATAGATAAGTGTTTAGATTTTTGTGAGTATTTTTTAACGGGACTTGCTGAATACCAGCAATTGATTACGCGAAATCCTATTTTTTTAGAACGAGTTGAGGGAGTCGGTGTAATTGGTGAAGAAGAAGCACTAAACTGGGGCTTATCAGGACCAATGCTACGATCTTCCGGAATACAATGGGATCTTCGTAAAGTTGATAATTATGAGTGTTATGACGAATTGGAGTGGGAAATCCAATGGCAAAAAGAAGGGGATTCATTAGCTCGTTATTTAGTACGAATAGGTGAAATGGCAGAATCCATAAAAATTATTCAACAAGCTCTAGAAGGAATTCCAGGGGGTCCCTATGAGAATTTAGAAATTCGACGCTTTGATAAGATAAAATATCCTGAATGGAGTGATTTTGACTATAGATTCATTAGTAAAAAGCCGTCGCCTACTTTTGAATTGTCGAAACAAGAACTTTATGTGAGAGTCGAAGCCCCAAAGGGAGAGTTGGGTATTTTTTTGATAGGAGATCAGAGTGTTTTTCCATGGAGATGGAAAATTCGCCCGCCCGGTTTTATCAATTTACAAATTCTTCCTCAATTAGTTAAAAAAATGAAATTGGCTGATATTATGACGATATTAGGTAGCATAGATATCATTATGGGAGAAGTTGATCGTTGAAATGATAATTGATACAACAAAAATACAAAATATCAATTCTTTTTACAGATTGGAATCCTTAAAAGCAATTTTTGGGGCTATATGGATACTTTTCCCTATTTTGATTCTCGTATTGGGAATCACAATAGGCGTACTGGTAATCGTATGGTTAGAAAGAGAAATATCCGCGGGTATACAACAACGTATTGGACCTGAATATGCCGGTCCTTTGGGAATTCTTCAAGCTTTAGCAGACGGAACAAAACTACTTTTGAAAGAAAACCTTCTTCCATCTAGGGGGGATACACGTTTATTTAGTATTGGACCCTCTATAGCCGTCATATCAATTCTACTAAGTTATGCAGTAATTCCTTTTGGTTATCACCTTGTTCTAGCCGATTTCAGTATTGGTGTTTTTTTATGGATCGCTATTTCAAGTATTGCTCCAATTGGACTTCTTATGTCAGGATATGGCTCAAATAATAAATATTCCTTTTTAGGTGGTCTACGGGCTGCTGCCCAATCAATTAGTTATGAAATACCATTAACTCTATGTGTGTTATCAATATCTCTACGTGCGATTCGTTAAGATATAAGCCTTACATTTTAGGTTTCTAAGAAAAAAGTGAAATTTCTAAGCAACTTATTAACTAGAATCTTCATTGTTTTATTCACCAGCATAGGGTTGATAAATTAAACTAGATAGTTAGATGAGTGAAAAAAACCGCTTCTAAATTTGCAGTAAAAAAAATCTCATTTCCTAGGTACAAGGATTAAACGTAAATAAACATAAGTAATAAAGACTGTGTACTCCCAAGATTAATTAATTAGTAATTATAACTTGAAGCGGGTTGAAAAGACTGATTTTATGGCGTTTTTACTAACCATATTACCATATAGATTGAGTAAAAAAAGTGGATGATTAGGAACACCAAAGTACACAAAGGATTCGTAATATAACTTATGGAAGTTATCCTAAATTTACATAAAAGAAAGACTAATTGAGGCTTTAAATTGGTAGAAATTATCAAGTAGTACTCCCACAAATTCCGATCCAGAGTATGCTCCTATCCACCCATTAAGTGAATAACTATCAGGAACGAAGTAATCCTTTTACTTTTTTTAAGCCTAACAAAAGAAATATAAATACAATGGACGAAAAAAAATATATAGTTTTAGAGAGACATATTAATAAAAATGCCATTTTTATTATGGCAGTAAGTAATGAACGACCTTTTAAGCCTTTTTTAAAAACTAAAGTGATATTTTTTTTATTCATACTTTTATTCATACTAAAGTAGTATTTTATTCAAGGATTAAGTTATTACTCAACAAACCTTTTGTCAGTCAAAGGATGAGATAAATTCTGAAGCACTTTTATAGTATCGCAGACAGAATTTCATTGGTTTAATTCAGGATCTTTCGGTTTATTTGGACTTTTGCTATCCTAAATAAAGAATATCGAATCAATCCTTAGATTTATTTATGGCGCTAGAGGAGCCGTATGAGATAAAAATCTCATGTACGGTTCTGTAATAGCGATGACAAGAGTGATCTTCTCGTCGACTCTAATTATCTAACAGTTCAAGTACAGTTGATATAGTTGAAGCGCAGTCAAAATATGGTATTTTGGGGTGGAATTTGTGGCGACAACCTATAGGATTTTTCATTTTTTTAATTTCTTCTTTAGCAGAATGCGAGAGATTGCCCTTTGATTTACCAGAAGCAGAAGAAGAATTAGTAGCAGGTTATCAAACCGAATATTCCGGTATTAAATTTGGTTTATTTTATGTTGCTTCCTATCTAAATCTGTTAGTCTCTTCATTATTTGTAACAATTCTTTACTTGGGTGGTTGGGATTTATCTATTCCTGACATATTCATTCCTGAGTTTTTTGAAATGAATAAAGTGGTGGGAGTTTTTGGAACGACATTTAGTATTTTCATTACATTAGCGAAAACATTTTTGTTCTTGTTCATTCCTATCGCAACAAGATGGACTTTACCTAGACTGAGAATGGACCAATTATTAAATCTTGGATGGAAATTTCTTTTACCTATTTCTTTAGGTAATCTATTATTAACAACTTCTTCCCAACTCCTTTCTTTATAAAAAAGATAATATTTTCTATTTACTATAGTTCCAATTTTTCTCAAACAAGAAAAAGAAACAAAATCTTATTTTTTTTTTGATATTTAATATATGTTCCCTATGATAACCGGGTTCATCAATTATGGTCAACAAACAGTGCGCGCGGCAAGGTACATCGGCCAAGGTTTTATGATTACCCTATCTCATGCCAACCGTTTACCTGTAACTATTCAATATCCTTATGAAAAATTGATCACCTCAGAGCGGTTTCGTGGTCGAATACACTTTGAGTTTGATAAATGTATTGCTTGTGAAGTATGTGTTCGTGTATGTCCTATAGATTTACCTATTGTTGATTGGAAATTGAAAACAGATCTTAGAAAAAAACGATTACTTAATTACAGTATTGATTTTGGAATCTGTATATTTTGTGGTAATTGTGTTGAGTATTGTCCAACAAATTGTTTATCAATGACTGAAGAGTATGAGCTTTCTACTTATGATCGTCATGAATTAAATTATAATCAAATTGCTCTGGGTCGTTTACCAATATCAATAACGGATGATTACACAATTCGACCCATTTTGAATTCACCTCAAATAAAAAAAATCTCGTGATTAAAAAAACTTCCTAATTAGTTTACTAAATGAATAACTTTTTAAAGTTTCTTTAGTCCCTTTTCCAATAAAACTGAAATATAAATAGTCAATTTAAAATCAAAAAGTTTCTGTTTTTGTGGTCAATCATTTTTAATTGCAACTATTTGCCAGTCTATTGATTGGTGAAAAAATTTGTATTGAAAATCTGGTTAACGATTTTTTATTTACAAAAAAAAAATAATGCAATGGATCCAATCATTTTACCCGGATAAATTCGTACACATTGGGATTTTATAATTAGGAACGCATGAATCCTTTATTCTTGTTCAATTCAATAAAATCACGAAACATTCTGATTTTTTTATCTCTTATTTTATATATAATATAATGGATTTACCTGGACCAATACATGATTTTATTTTAGTCTTTCTGGGAACAGGTCTTATATTAGGGGGTCTAGGAGTAGTATTATTTAAAAATCCCATTTTTTCGGCCTTTTCGTTAGGATTGGTTCTTGTTTGTATATCTTTATTCTATATTCTAGCCAATTCGCATTTTGTAGCTTCTGCACAACTCCTTATTTATGTGGGAGCTATAAATGTTTTAATAATATTTGCTGTAATGTTCATGAATGGGCCAGAATATGATACAAATTTGCGTCTGTGGACTGTTGGGGACAAAGTTACTGCGTTTATTTGTACAAGTCTTTTTCTTTCATTAATTATTACGATTCTAAATACGTCATGGTATGGTATTATTTGGACGACAAAATCAAACCAGATTCTCGAACACGATTTAATAACTACTAGTCAACAAATCGGAATTCATTTATCAACAGATTTTTTTCTTCCCTTTGAACTCATTTCAATAATTCTTTTAGTTGCTTTAATAGGCGCAATTGCTGTGGCGCGTCAATAAAACCAGCAATCACAAAAAGTCGATTTTCTCATATCCATTTACATCCAATTGTATTCTAATTGGTTTCGAAACTTATTATTCAATTTCTTAATTACTAACATAGTTTTGTTCTTTTAATTTCTTATATTTGATTTGATTTGAATTGAACTTATCGTATTCGAGTCAATCTAATGGTTTTAATTTTTGTTCCGATTCATAAATTTATATTGATAAGGAGTTGGTCAATGATGCTCGAACATGTACTTGCTTTGAGTGCGTATTTGTTTTCTATCGGAATCTATGGATTAGTCACGAGTCGTAATTTAGTTCGGGCTCTTATGTGTCTTGAACTTATATTGAATGCAGTTAATCTAAATTTTGTAACATTTTCGGATTTTTTTGATAGTCGCCAATTAAAAGGAAACATTTTCTCAATTTTTGTGATAGCTATTGCTGCCGCTGAAGCAGCTATTGGTCTTGCTATTGTTTCGTCAATTTATCGTAACAGAAAATCAATTCGTATCAATCAATCGAATTTATTGAATAAATAGTCGTTCGAATTTATTGAATAAATAGTCGTTTTTTTGTTCTATATATTAGACTAATTAATATTAGTAGTATGATGATATTCTATATATTATATTATTATAACTATATAACTAGAAATAAAAATTTTAATATTCATTTAGATTATTAGGTATCCCACTTTAAGTGTAGAACATACTTTTTAAATGTAAGAAATAAAAGTACTTTGAACCTCTTTTTTTTTAATAAGTCACCAATCCAATCCAGAAATAAAGTGAGTCACAAAATTCTGGTAAATCATTGATTCGTCTGGTATTTAAATATGTATTTAATTTCCTTTACTAGAACTAGATCGAAAATTAAAATTAATGAAATTCAAAAAATTATAGATCCAATGTCACATTCAGTAAAGATTTATGATACATGTATAGGGTGTACTCAATGTGTTCGAGCTTGCCCCACAGATGTATTAGAAATGATACCTTGGGACGGATGTAAGGCTAAACAAATAGCGTCCGCTCCAAGAACAGAGGACTGTGTTGGGTGTAAGAGATGTGAATCCGCTTGTCCAACAGATTTTTTAAGCGTTAGAGTTTATTTATGGCATGAAACAACTCGGAGCATGGGCCTAGCTTATTGATATGTTCCTGAAAATGTCATTTGAATCCATTTAGTTTATTCAATTTGGATTTTTTTACTGACAAAAACCCGTAACCGAAAAATTAGAATCTTCGGTTACGGGTTTTTTTGGCCCAAGTGTATCTTGTTTTTACCACGAACTCTTTTCCTTGGTTAACAACAATTGTAGTTTTGCCCCTATTTGCAGGTTCTTTTATTTTTCTTCTTCCTCAGAGAGGAAATAAGGTAATTAGGTGGTATACTTTATGTATAGCTACGATAGAGCTACTTCTAACAACCTATGCATTTTGTTATCATTTCCAACCGGACGACCCATTAATCCAATTGGCAGAAGATTATAAATGGATCAACTTTTTTGATTTTCACTGGAGATTAGGAATAGACGGACTTTCGGTAGGACCCGTTTTACTAACGGGGTTCATCACTACTTTAGCTACTTTAGCAGCTTTTCCAGTTACTCGGGATTCCCGATTATTCCACTTTTTGATGTTAGCAATGTACAGTGGTCAAATAGGATCATTTTCGTCCCGAGACCTTTTACTTTTTTTCGTAATGTGGGAATTCGAATTAATTCCTGTTTATCTTCTTTTATCCATGTGGGGAGGAAAGAAACGTCTCTACGCCGCTACTAAATTTATTTTGTATACGGCGGGGGGTTCTATTTTTCTATTAATGGGAGTTCTCGGTGTTGGTTTATATGGTTCTCCTGAACCTACCTTAAATTTGGAAACATTGGTAAATCACCCGTATCCCTTGGCATTAGAAATAATATTCTATATTGGATTTTTTATTGCTTTTGCTGTCAAATTACCAATTATACCTTTACATACATGGTTACCAGATACGCATGGGGAAGCCCATTACAGTACTTGTATGCTTCTAGCGGGAATTTTATTAAAAATGGGGGCATATGGGTTAGTTCGTATCAATATGGAATTATTACCTCATGCTCATTCGATATTTTCTCCTTGGTTGATACTAATAGGCACAATGCAAATAATCTATGCAGCTTTAACATCTTCTGGACAACTGAATTTAAAAAAAAGAATAGCCTATTCCTCTGTATCTCACATGGGTTTTATAATTATAGGCATTAGTTCTATAACTGAAACGGGACTTAATGGAGCCATTTTACAAATAATCTCTCATGGATTTATTGGTGCTGCGCTTTTTTTCTTAGCGGGGACTAGTTACGATCGAATACGTCTTGTTTATCTCGACGAAATGGGGGGAATAGCTCTTCCAATGCCAAAAATCTTTACACTATTCAGTAGCTTTTCAATGGCATCCCTTGCGTTACCGGGCATGAGTGGTTTCATTGCGGAATTACTAGTCTTTTTTGGAATAATTACTAGTCAAAAATTACTTTTAATGCCAAAAATATTAATTATTTTTGGAATGGCCATTGGAATGATATTAACTCCTATTTATTCATTATCTATGTCACGTCAAATGTTTTATGGATATAAGTTACTTAATATTCCAAACTCTTATTTTGTTGATTCTGGACCACGCGAATTGTTTATTTCGACTTCTATCTTTCTACCAGTACTAAGTGTTGGCGTTTATCCAGATTTTGTTCTTTCATTATCCGCTGAGAAGGTAGAAGCTATTTTATCAAACTTTTTTTATAGATAAGTTTAATTTAATGAAATGAAAAAGCAGTCTTCTTTATCTTTATATTGGGAAGAAGAACAGCGGAATTAGACTTATAATCGGGCATGCTTGACGTTTGTGAGAACCATTTAAATGGTTCTCGCCTGTTTATAAGTTTATAAGAAATGCTTTGTTTTATGTTTGTATTTGTAGCGTCCTCTCTTCAATTTAATTAAGTGTTAATATGAATGAACCATAACTATGTAGGCCTATTCCTAAGAGATTAACTCCAAAATAGCATATCCAAATTATAAGAAAGCCGATAAAAGCAACAATTGCAGAATTTGCACCCTGCAACTTTTTATTTGTTCTAATATGTAAATAAATTGCAAATACAGTCCAAGTAATAAATGCCCACGTTTCTTTTGGGTCCCAATTCCAATATGATCCCCACGCCTCATTGGCCCATACGGCTCCTGAAAGAATACCTATGGTTAAAAGCATAAATCCGAAACTAATAACACGATAACTCCACTGATCTAGTTGTTCAATCAATTGAGACCTGTAATAATTTTTAACAGAAAGGGGTGAAACACTTTCGAAAATATTGCCTTTTTTGTTCATGTGCTGAATCTCACTGAATAAAAATGACTTATTTAAGATTAATAAAAGCTTTCTTTTATAAAAAAACGTTATTATATCTTTTGGAAATAGAATGATTAGAAGTGCTACTGATAATAATGATCCGCATAAAAGAGCTGCATAACCGAGTACCATCATACTTACGTGCATCATTAACCAATGGGATTGAAGAGCGGGTACTAATATTGAAGATTGATGCATTTCTGTTAAAAATCCTGAAGTAGCAAACCCTTGGGTAAAAATAGCACTCGGTGCAGTTATTGCCCTTAAATTCTTTTTTTGTTTTTTAAAATATGGAATCATATGAATAATGTAAAAACTCCAGGAAAGGAAGATTAATGATTCATATAAATCACTTAATGGGAAATATTTCCAATAAACCCAACGAGTAACTAATAATCCCGTTATAGATAAAAAGGTAACTATCATGCCTTTTTCTAATGAATTATATAGTCGTACTTTTTCATTGACTAATAAAGTTATTAAATGGAGTGTAATTACAACGGAAACCGTTGAACAAGAAATATAAGTCAAAATATGTTCTAAAGTAGAAAATATCATATATATATAAATACCTCAATTACAAATTATCAATTGAAAAACGAAAGACAATTTCATTTTTTCATTATTATTATTTATTTAATAAAGTTAATCTTTTTTATTTAGAGGCTATCGAGCTGTTGAATTCTTTATATAATTGTTAAAAATGCCATGCCGCCACTCGGACTCGAACCGAGATGCTCTCGCACTGCTTCCTAAGAGCAGCGTGTCTACCAATTTCACCATAGCGGCTTGTTTTAAATCATAATAGCCTTTTTTTATTCAATCGTCGAGATTAATTCACTACAATATCTTTTTTAATTTCGTTTTTAATTTCGTTTGCGGAAACATTCCAATTTTCAAATTGGAAAAATGAAATATTAAATAAAGGATAATTTGCAAATTGAAATTGAATTTTAAGTCAATTTTAGAGTACTCCTTTTGAATTTGTCAATAGACTTTAGTGTATTTTATGTTTAGAGCCCCTTTTAAGTATAGTATTTTTACCTATCCTCAGGTAAACCACAAAATTTTTATTTCATTTGGTACTGCTTTATCTGATTTCAAAATGAGTAAATAATAAAAAAATAGATCCTTTGAATATGAATACATAAAAATAGACTTTTTTGTATCCGAATTTCAGTACTGTACCAAAGTCGTTTTTCTTAAAAAGATATTTTTGTATTCAAAAAAAATGAATTAAACAATAGAAATGAAATAGACTAAAAAAACGATGATGATTCTCTTTTTTTTTAACATGATCCTTTCTCCTTTTACTATTAATAAACGCAGAGTCTAAATTGACTATTTAAATTAAATTAAATTAGAAAGAAATTGAATTTTTCATTTCAAATCTAAAATAAAAAATTCAATTTCTTCATAATTTTGTCATCCTAATTTGGTATGTTAGGCTTTGGTTTTGAATCAGATCGATTCCGATCCGATTATTCCAAGTTTTTAGTACTTAGTTTTCGTACAAAAAAACTTTTAGAATTCCCGGTAGAAAGAGATTTTGCTAACGAAAAAGCTTTTAACGCCGCCCAATATCCTTTTTTTTTCCAAATATTTTTACGAATAGACTTTTTGGAAATAGAAGTACGTTTTTTTGGAACTGCCATTTCAAATTTAATTGATTGTTCATTGGTATAGTTGGATGTGAAAGACATCTATTGTTCAAACAAGTCTTTGTTTATTATTCATTATCTATGTATTTATATTCTAGACGGTAACCTCTTCATTTTATTAAAACGAAAAAATAAGAAAATATTTGAATTAGTAGAAGCAAACTAGTCTATGATCTATTCATAAAAAATTTTATCTGAAATTCAAAATTAATTTTATTAAGAATTTTTATTACTAAATTAATGAATAAAAATGTCACCTTTGATCTTGTCTTTTCTATGGTTTATATTTTCTTTTTGTTGTGTTGTATTTAAATTAAATTGATATGTACCTAATAAACGGCGCTGATAAATTTTTAAACCCAATACTTCCTTAATCTTAATTTAAAAAATTGACTTGAGTTTTTAATTTGTTGAAAACATATCAACTGTTTTTCGATTTTGCTTTAGATTTGGGATGTAAAACAATAAAAAAATTTTGTGTAAAATGGGTTAAAAATTCTGAACAAATTATAGAATAAACCCATTTCATTATGCATTTTTTAGAGTTTTAGTAAGTAAAACTTATGATTATGAGTCGTTTTTATCCTGGAGTCTATATACGCATTAACACTGATGTTTAAATATAAACTAAAGTGGTATTTTTTTCGTCTCAATTTTAGATATTCTTTATTTACTAACACAATTTTTTATTTGACCAATGAGAATTTCTTGATTTGAATAAAAAAAAAAAGAAAGATCCCTATATTTTAAGTTATTATTATTGTTATATATATTGTATTTTATTTATTTAAATTCTTTTAAAGAGATTTCTTTCAAAAACGGCAAGAACTAATGAATACGAAAAAAACTGCAATTCGAACTGAATTTTTTATATTATGGAACATATATACCAATACGCGTGGCTCATACCCTTCATTCCACTTCCAGTTCCTTTATTAATAGGAGTGGGACTTCTCCTTTTTCCGACAGCAACAAAAAATCTTCGACGTATATGGGCTTTTTCTAGTATTTCTTTGTTAACTATAGCTATGTTTTTTTCGATGATGCTGTCGATTCAACAAATAAATAATAATTCCATTTATCAATATGTATGGTCTTGGACTATTAATAATGATTTTTCTTTAGAATTTGGCTATTTGTTCGATCCACTTACTTCTATTATGTCAGTCTTAATAACTACTGTTGCAATTTTGGTTCTTATTTATAGCGATAATTATATGTGTCATGATCGCGGATATTTAAGATTTTTTGCTTATATGAGTTTTTTCAATACTTCCATGCTAGGCTTAGTTACCAGTTCCAATTTGATACAAATTTATATTTTTTGGGAATTAGTTGGAATGTGTTCATATCTATTAATAGGTTTTTGGTTCACACGACCTAGTGCCGCGAATGCTTGTCAAAAAGCGTTTGTGACTAATCGTGTCGGGGATTTTGGCTTATTATTAGGAATTTTAGGTCTTTATTGGTTAACAGGCAGTTTTGATTTTCGTGATTTGTTTGAAATTTTTAATAACTTAATAAAAAATAATGAGGTCAATCTTTTCTTTTGTATTTTATGTACTTTGTTTTTATTTGCTGGTGCAGTTGCAAAATCTGCCCAATTTCCCCTTCATGTATGGTTACCTGATGCAATGGAGGGGCCTACTCCTATTTCAGCTCTGATCCATGCCGCGACCATGGTCGCGGCGGGGATTTTTCTAGTTGCTCGACTTTTTCCTGTTTTCGTAGGGATCCCTTATCTAATGTATGTAATCGCTTTTATAGGTGTAATAACTTTGTTTTTAGGGGCTACATTAGCTCTTGCTCAAAAGGATATTAAGAGAAGTTTAGCTTATTCGACAATGTCTCAATTGGGTTATATGATGTTAGCTCTAGGTATGGGTTCTTATCGAGCTGCTTTATTTCATTTGATTACCCATGCTTATTCAAAAGCATTATTGTTTTTAGGGTCGGGATCCCTTATTTATTCAATGGAAACGCTTGTTGGATATTCTCCAGATA